TTATCAAAAATAAAAATTTTTTAACATGGAATCAATTAGTTTCAACAATTCATTAATTTTAACGAAAAATATTCTATCTGCCCTTCTTGAGAAAGATAAAAATTTTTCATTATTGTAAAGGTCGATGGGGAAAATAAGACTCCCCACCACCACAATGTGAGTGAAAATATACGAAAAATAAATAAAAAATCTTGTATTTTTTTCTGTATTCTTTTTTTTTTAGAATGAGGATTTTTTTTCTGTATTCTTTTTTTTTTAGAATGAGGATTAAGATTGAAACCTGGTCTATTTCATATTGATTAGAATAGGGACTGCCAATTGTGAATTTTATATTAACAAATTACTGAGCCAATTTTTCGAGTAAAATCCATTCCGATTATTCCAATATTTTAGGACTTATTTGTTTGTCGTACAAAAAAACTTTTTGAATTCCCGGTAGAAAGAGATTTCCCTAATGACAAAGCTTTTAACGCCGCCCAATATCCTTTCCTTTTCCAAATATTTTTACGAATACGCTTTTTTGATATAGAAGTACGTTTTTTTGGAACTGCCATTTAAAAATGAAGAAATTACTCATTGTTATAGTTGGATGTGAAAGACATCTATTGTTCAAAACGAATTATTATTTCTTATTCATTATCTATTTTTTCTCTAAATAATATTCTCTTCATAAAAAATAAATATAGATATGTGAAATATCTCTGCAAATTGTATCAAAAATTACTCGAAATAATAAAATTTTGATTCCAGACAATACAATATTCGTAAAACCAAAAATCTTTGGATTGGAACTCTTAGTTCTCGTTCTTTATCTCTCAAATTTATATCTTTAGAATAAGCTATGTCATATAAATAAAACTTAATAAAATAAATAAATAAAGAACCTAAAAGACCTTGATTTTCATCATTCTATACTTTATTTACATGTAATAAAATACCTCAAAGGATTGTAAACTTTTGCCTAATAAAAAACTTGAGGCTTTTTTTAGTCAAACTCGAGGAAAGAATACACCTAAATTCAATTGTTAAATTCGAATGAGACTATTAATAAATCTGTTAAAGGATACGTGGTTTGATAAAAAAATATCTCAGTCATGTTTTATCATTTCCCGATAAAATAAAAAAAGATCATTTTAGATCTATAATATTCTAACGTTTACTAATAAATCCTTTTGATTGAAATGGAAAACAATCAATCCCATAATGAATTAGTTAATGAGTTGAAATAAACAAACTAAAATGAAGATTTATTATTTCATTAGACCGATGACCTTAGTTAATCCTATAATTCATATTAGCATCAAGTACCCTTTTTTGCGTAATTTTTTATCCTTGCTCTATGAATATAAATTATCGTAATAATAATTTATATTTGCATTTTCCTATTATAGTATTCGTTTTTTATATGTAACTTGGTCATATCATTTGACCAATTGTAACTTCTTTTTTTGAATATTTGAACGATTTTGAAAAGCCTCAGAATAAATACTAATATCAAATTATTAAATAAGTTAGTGCATATCTTTATTTTTTATTGACTCTTTTCGAAAGAGGTAAGATCCGGTGAATCGGAAACAATTAATTAAGAATAAAAAACTTTTTTTATGGAACAGACATATCAATATGCGTGGATAATACCTTTCCTTCCACTTCCAGTTCCTATGTTAATAGGGTTGGGACTTCTTCTTTTTCCGACGGCAACAAAAAGTCTTCGTCGTATGTGGGCTTTTCAGAGCGTTTTATTGTTAAGTATAGTCATGATTTTTTCCATGAATCTGTCTATTCATCAAATAAATAGCAGTTCTGTCTATCAATATGTATGGTCTTGGATTATCAATAATGATTTTTCTTTAGAATTCGGATACTTGATCGATCCACTTACTTCTATTATGTCAATATTAATAACTACTGTTGGAATTCTGGTTCTTATTTATAGTGATAATTATATGTCTCATGATCACGGATATTTGAGATTTTTTGCTTATATGAGTTTTTTCAGTACTTCCATGTTGGGATTAGTTACTAGTTCAAATTTGATACAAATTTATATTTTTTGGGAATTAGTTGGAATATGTTCGTATCTATTAATAGGATTTTGGTTCACACGACCTCTTGCAGCAAAGGCTTGTCAAAAAGCGTTTGTAACTAATCGTGTTGGCGATTTTGGTTTATTATTAGGCATTTTAGGGTTTTATTGGATAACGGGGAGTTTCGAATTTCGTGATTTATTCCAAATATTCAATAACTTGATTTCTAATAATGAGGTCAATTTTGTATTTGTTACTTTGTGCGCTGTTCTATTATTTGCCGGTGCGATTGCTAAATCTGCACAATTTCCCCTTCATGTATGGTTACCTGATGCAATGGAAGGGCCGACCCCTATTTCGGCCCTTATACATGCTGCTACGATGGTAGCAGCGGGAATTTTTCTTGTAGCTCGACTTATGCCTCTTTTCATAGTCATACCTCACATAATGAATTTTATCTCTTTGATAGGGAT